ATGAATACTAAGTAATAATAGCATGGCACTTCGAATTCGATATGAGAAATTTTTGTATTGTTTTTTTTTTTCAAAACATTAGATTCTGTATCGAGAGAGTAGTATGAGATAAGGGGTATTTCCGATTTTCTATTATATATCGGGAGTTCAGTTCAGCGTCACAAACTTTTTGTTTTCATGCCGGAGAATTCTTAACAATATTTATGTTATGAAAGAGTACGAAAAAAAAATAATTTTTCCTTATTTGATCGGATTAAAAAGAAACTTTGGGATTGCTGAATCACAGACAAAAAAAAGAAAAAATAAACATATAAAGCAACGGAGCCATCATAGTATTTTTGAATTCCTCCGAAAGGAAGGATGGCAATTTGATTATTTACCCATCTGAGTCTGATAGATTCTATTTTTCTCTTTCTTCAATGGGGGTCAATTTTCTTGTAGAGCCGTATGCACAAAAGATGCCTGTACGGTTGTTCAATTCTATCTTTTTTCTATTCTTTATCTTTCTTTTCTCTTTGCTTTATCATGCGAGATAGGGGAAGCTTTTATTTTGTTATATCATCAGGGTAATGATACATGAACCTTATAGTGGTTTTTATATGGCACAAGTAGGCGAATTTGTCCTGGAAGCGATAGAAATGGCGAAACTGCGTGAAACCCTCACAAGGGTTTATGCAGAAAAAACGGGCCAACCCGTGTGGGTTATACACGAAGATATGGAAAGAGATATTTTTATGTCAGCAACAGAAGCCCAAGCTTATGGAATTGTTGATTTTGTAGCGGTTCAAGGAAAAGAACATGGATTTCACGCAAATCTGTGATTTGAGATTTTATCTTCGAATTGAATATTCTATTAAATAGAAGTAATTCACCATCATTCGGTTAGGATCAATCTAAACCAACCCATCATATTATGTATACGATTCAACATGCCAACTATTAAACAACTTATTAGAAATACAAGACAGCCAATCAGAAATGTCACGAAATCCCCCGCTCTTCGGGGGTGCCCTCAGCGTCGAGGAACATGTACTAGGGTGTATGTGCGACTCGTTTAGATCATGAGCTGGCACAAAAAGCAAGAAAACTACTTTTACAGTATCAATGATCAGTACCGGTGAATGGGATAGGATGGAAAAAGGAACTCCATCCATTATAAAAAAAAAACTCTACCATATCCCTCTATTGTGTATGAAGTTTATGGTTTCCGTTGGTGTAAATCCAATCACCTGAATTTAAGATGATAAGAAATTCTCCATTGGTAACAAATGGTTATCCATTAAGCGGAGGAAATCTTATTTAAAAAGCATAAAACATAAAGATTAGGTAGGCTCCCAATCTGGCAAGAACGGACTAAGAGGGTCAGCTACCCAGCAAACTTTCATAATTAAATACCGTTACTGTATAGGTAGATCTGATTGTGAAAGACCTATTACTGGATAATTCATGGGTAGAGCCAAAGCGTGTGAACTATACAAGTTCCCAATAACATCAATTAGTTGATTAAATATTAAATTAAAGTATAAAGTAAAGGCTCCGGTGTATAGAGAAGACCTCACCGTTTAAGAAGTAACCATAGAAACGAAGGAACCCACTATTTCTTTTTTTATTTCTTTTATTTACTATATTTTTGATACCTAGGAAAATACAATTTCTTAGTTCTGTCTTATTTCGCAGTGAAATACCTAAAAAAAAATCGTGGTCGGGAAGGTTAGAGTAGCCAAAGCCATTGGAATTTTGATTTTATACATTGGAAAAATCCGTTTTGTTATTAATAGACTAGGAAGGGGGAAAAGAATAACTGAAAGAAAGGCAATCAATTAGTTATTCGTCAAAGTTTCATTTATTCAATGACCAGAATTAAACGGGGATATATAGCTCGGAGACGTAGAACAAAAATTCGTTTATTTGCATCAAGCTTTCGAGGGGCTCATTCAAGGCTTACTAGAACTATTACTCAACAGAAAATAAGAGCTTTAGTTTCGGCTCATCGGGATAGGGATAGGAAAAAGAGAGATTTTCGTCGTTTGTGGATCACTAGGATAAACGCAGTAATTCGCGAAAGGGGAGTATCCTATAGTTATAGTAGATTAATACACGATCTGTACAAGAGACAGTTGCTTCTTAACCGTAAAATACTTGCACAAATAGCTATATCAAATAGGAATTGTCTTTATATGATTTCGAACGAAATCATAAAGGAAGTAGATTGGAAAGAATCCACCAGAATAATTTAAATGGAGTTACCCGGAGAATGAACTCCGGGAAGGTAGAGTAGAAATTAGTATGAGAAAATATACTAAAGTAGTCAAAATGAATGAACACGTTCAATTCAATAAAAACAGATTTCTTTTTTTCCGATTCATTTTTTTCTTAGGACACGATACTCAAATCTAGATTCACTCAAATCTAGATTCTTGTAATTATGATTCAAGTGAAGAAAAAGTAAGCCTATTTATTTCGGGCTTTAAAACCAGTAGTTCTAGCGGTCGACTCGGTT